CTATTGTACCCTCTTCAAATTCTACTAATTCCCCTGCCATTACTTCATCAAGACCATGAATACGAGCAATGCCATCGCCTACTTGAAGTACGGTGCCGGTATTCACAATCGTGACTTCTCGATTATATTGTTCAATACGTTCACGGATAATATTACTAATTTCGTCGGCTCGAATGGTTACCATTAGTGTCTCTTAATTCTTTTTCGGAAACAAAGGGAGAAAAAAAAAAAAAAAAAATAATGCCTACAGTAAAAGGGCTAATCAGTTATTTCTTTCATGGCCCCGAGCATGCCAATATTAGCACTGATGGTGCGTAAATGTAACTCGCTGTTCGAACAACTATTCAGAGTTCCTAGAGCTCCTTGTAAGGCTTGTTGGAAAACTCGCTGTCGGACCTGATTAATTGCTCTTTGTTGTTCAAAATGAATGGTTTCATTTTTGTAATTTTCTAATCGTTCCAAATTCTCATAAGTGGCATTAATCAAATTCTGTTTTTCTCGTTCTATCTCAGAGTATCCATTCACTCGAAACTCATCTGCTTCCATTTCCACTTTCCGTAAGCGAGCCCGGGCTTTTTCTAGCTGCTCAATAGCTCCTCCGCGTAGTTCTTCTGAATTTCGAATAGTACTCAGAATCCTCTGTTTTCGATTATCTAATAAATCACTTAATGAAAGTAGATTATTTTCCCATTCATTTCACAACTTCACTTCCATGATCTCTTCCCGAACCAAACATGAATCTTTCGATTCATTTGGCTCTCACGCTCAGTTACTTATGTTATGAGCATTCCCATATCTTTTAATGTAATGAGCCTACCCTCTCTTCTCTGTTCGTATTCCAAGATATGGAAACTGATACAAGACCAGAATAGTCAGAGGACTCTTCCGACCAGACAAAAAAAATCTGTAATTGTCAGCAAAGTTGTTTTTTTTTCTTCAAATCCAAAAAATGCTTCTTATTTTATACATAGGTCGTCGATTCAGCATTGGATAAAAAAAGGGCGAGACACCCATTTTTCCAGTAAATGGTTCAAATCATTTTATCGATATGAGTGTTCTATATCGGATAAATTGCCAACTATTCATTTTGAAACCATCTCCGTACTAACGTAGTGGTAGAAAGAGTACCATGTTGTGCCTGGACTTCAGGCGGTTTAGCTTTAACCATGTTAATGGTCCCACATTATTGGTTGATAGAGAATCAAAGTTGATTTACCAATGAGTCACGAAATGCTATGGTTCTTACATATGATTTCTTAATTTATTCAGAAGTAATTCGTCGAGATCGTGCACCTTTCTTCCCTATTTATAAATAAAAAAAAAAAAAGAAAGTGCAGCCGGTTGGATCCAGCCTATTCTTGAAATACACAACTCGCACACACTCCCTTTCCAAAAAAGATCAATACACCAAGCACTACACTTAGATTTATTAGATTTGTTGCTAAAATATCGGTATTCAACCCGAAACTCCCGGCGGATGGCCAGTAACCCAAGGAAACGAAAGAATCGGTTACATTTTTCATATGCTCTCCTCTTATAGATAGGACTAACAAAATCGAACAGAGTTCTTTTTGTATCACTTCATCCCGTTTTTTTATTATTGATTTCTTTTTTTTTATTAATTGACTTATTTTAAATATGAATATATTCATTTCATTTGAAATCATTTTCAAATTTCAAAAATGGATTCTTTATTATTATTTTATTTCAATTGAAGTTCCCAATAAGATACTTATTAGGTCCCCGGTTTCATGTCAATTGCGAAATACCTGCAACGCTTCCTAAAAGTCAAAAGGGGTTTCCATTAAATTAAGGACGGGAAGTGAGAAAGCGAGTGGATCTACTAATTCCTCATCCTCAAATCAGACCTTCCCCGGAGTATTGTCTCAACGAAGAAGTGGAGTGAAGTTTTGATATAATTCGAAGAAGCAAGCGGTAAGTCGACGGCAATAAAATAAGAAAAGAAGTACGTATTTTCACGTTTATAGAATAGGATTAAACAAAAGGATTCGCAAATAAAAGCGCTAATGCCACGACCAGTCCGTAAATTGTTAAAGCTTCCATAAAAGCCAGACTAAGCAATAAAGTACCTCGTATTTTACCCTCTGCTTCTGGTTGTCTCGCGATACCTTCTACGGCTTGGCCCGCAGCAGTACCTTGACCAACTCCAGGTCCAATAGAAGCAAGCCCTACGGCCAATCCAGCAGCAATAACGGAAGCGGCAGAAATCAGTGGATTCATGGTAAGTTCCTCGCACCAAAATAAAGAAATGGTTAATGATACAATCAACCAATGAATTATTACTTATTATTCCATCACTAAGATCCACCCGGTCAAAGTAACTAAGAACTCCGAATTGAAGTGATGATATACTGAATCATCAGAACTACTTCGATATCTCGTTTTTAGTTCCTATCCATGGAGTCTTTGGAAATCCATACGGTTCTAGTTCTTCCATTTCTTTGTTCCGAACCATTCTTTCAATTCTTCGCTCTTTCTC